TAGAGGTGAAATGGAAATTCAGTTCGAAACTCTTTTTTTAAATAATCTAATTTTCTTTGAAGACAAAGAGGTGTGATAAATATGAATCCGAGTCGAAAGTATCTAATATTCTACCATATAGCAGCGTTTTTGATGTCGATGAGACTCCGAAAATACAATAAATAGAAAAATAGGAAGGAAATTTTCTGCATTTCTTCACTATTATCATTCCTTCTCAAATAAAGGCGCGATTGTGGGACGATCTTTCTCTTTCTTTTATCCTCTTTCCTCAGATTATTATATTAGGACTAGGACATATATATGAAAAGTTCAGTGTGCAATTTGAATGAAATAGATTTTTCAAATTAAAATGAGTAAATTTACTAATTGAGGTTACCCAAAATGATAAGAAGAAACGGAGATAATTTCATTTGGAAACGTAGCTCTTGGGGGGAATTAGATTCCCTTTATTTTTAGTTTGGGTCATATAATAAATTCATTCTATTTGTGTATGTTCTACCAAGAACCCTGTGATACTCTCTGTCCATATTCCATTATGAACAATCGAAAAATAAGACCCGATATATCTTGGAATCCTGAATATAATGCTACCAACAATTGTACTAATCCAAATATATCTTTATATCATCAATCGGGACTCATTGAAGTGCCGAAAGCATCTATTTGTTTGATGATGATAAATGCGAAAGGAAAGAAAAAAAGAAACCCCTTGTCCCATTTTTCACAGAAAAGAGAGAGTTTAATTTATGGATTTATTGGATTCGTCGGGACTGACGGGGCTCGAACCCGTAACTTCCGCCTTGACAGGGCGGTGCTCTAACCAATTGAACTACAATCCCAGGGAAATTAAGGGATATAGCAGAAAATTTGACTCCTACGTATCCGGTATTTTGGAAGGACAAGAGTTTATACCATCTCATGGTAGATTGGCGAATTATTGGGCCGAGCTGGATTTGAACCAGCGTAGACATATTGCCAACGAATTTACAGTCCGTCCCCATTAACCGCTCGGGCATCGACCCAGGCCCAGGAAGAATCCATTTTAGACTTATTGGTAATCCATGATCAACTTCCTTTCGTAGTACCCTACCCCCAGGGGAAGTCGAATCCCCGCTGCCTCCTTGAAAGAGAGATGTCCTGAACCACTAGACGATGGGGGCATACTTGATCGACCGCCATCATACTATGATCATAATATCAACAGTTTTTTGAAATTGTCAATATAAATATAATGGAATGGCATGATTCGATACAGGCTCTATTTTCATTATTTCATAATTTTGTTTGATTCGTTATTTATGAATTATTCATGCTAATTGCCATTTATTTTACTTCGATTCTATATTCATTCTATAATTCTATTATATATTATATAGAATTATATAGAATATAGAACTAAAGAACTCATTTCTAATTCTCTTAATTTATAGTAAATAAAAGTAAATAAAAATAATAAATTAGAGTACGAAAAATACAATTTCGCCCGGAATCTAATAATTTGTCGAAAAAGAGGGAGTTTCATTCCATTTTTTACAATGGATTCATTTATTGTATTGTTAAGATCTACCTAGCTTGCACTAAGCTAGGAGATTCATAAATGAGAAATCTGAGACCAGGGATCAAGATAAGTTATCGAAATTTTTTTCTCTAATTCGAATATAATTAGTCGAATTATAATTTAGTTCAAAGGTCGTCCTTGAAATAAGTCATTGCATTTTTCTATACTTGCTATGGAAACCCTTTTTCTTATTCAAGAATAAGCTACTAACCAGCCACTAGGAATCTACTGCATGTACTTTGTGTATATAATATATGTAGTGTATATAATATATGTACAGAAATCCATTTTATCCATATAGTGACTCATTCAAGAATTGAATTCAATAGGCCCTTTTAACTCAGCGGTAGAGTAACGCCATGGTAAGGCGTAAGTCATCGGTTCAAATCTGATAAGGGGCTTTCGTCCTTTTTTCATAAAACTCCAGTCATAGCTTTTTTTGGAAGGGGGAATAAAAGTATTGTTAATATTTGTATGTGTAATAAAAAAAGTAATCAACTATATTGTATAATAAATTGTATAATAAATTATCTAATAAATTATCATTCTAATGAATTAGAGTAGAGTAGTGAACATTTTTTATTAAATTCTAATTATCATAAATAACGATAAATCGTCTCTTGAATCGCCAAATATCCCTACTTTCCATTCTGCCAATTTAATCTTTAAATCTATTGTAAAAATTATAAATTAACAAAAAAAAAGTAGGTGGACCTGACCCATTGAATCATGACTATATCTGCTATTCTGATATTAAAATTCGATAGAGATTAAAGTGGACCAGTTGACCCCCTTTTTTTTTTGACTCCACAAGAATTTGTCGATATTTCCGATTCAATCTCCTTGTTCCTAGATATTTCATATGAATAAATTGTTATTTCGTTACTCCACTGAAAAATTTTGAGTTTATTCCAAGTCACAACATAAAAGCCCTTTTTAATA